TATGGATATTAGCAGGAGGTCCGTGCAGATCCAGTATAGTGTCTTTTTCGCTCCACAAAGATCAAGATCAAATGAATGTTCATTCTTTTTCTTTCGAAGAAAGATATATCTTTGACCTCTCAATGACTAATCATCGAGTAAGACATAAATTGTTGGATACTTCTGGTAAAAAAGATAGGGAAATTCTTGACTATTCAAGACCTGATCGAATCATATCCAATGGTCATTGGAATTTCATATATCCTTCTATTCTCCAAGAAAATTCTGATTTCTTGGCGAAAAAACGAAGAAATAGATTCATTATCCCATTACAATATGATCAAGAACGAGATAAAGAACTAATGCCCTGTTTTGGTATTTCGATTGAAATACCCATAAATGGTATTTTACGTAGAAATAGTATTCTTGCTTATTTTGATGATCCACGATACAGAAGAAATAGTTCAGGAATTACTAAATATGGGACCATAGAGGTGGATTCAATCATAAAAAAAGAGGATTTGATTGAGTATCGAGGAGCAAAAGAATTTAGTCCGAAATACCAGAAAGTAGATCGGTTTTTTTTCATTCTCGAAGAAGTGCATATCTTACCCGGATCTTCGTTCATAATGGTCCGGAACAATAGTATCATTGGAGTAGATACACAACTCGCTTTAAATACAAGAAGCCGGGTAGGCGGATTAGTCCGAATGGAGAGAAAAAAAAAAAGTATTGAACTGAAAATCTTTTCTGGAGATATTCATTTTCCTGGAGAAACAGATAAGATATCCAGGCACAGCGGCATTTTGATACCACCAGAGACGGAAAAAAAAAATTCTAAGAAATCAAAAAAATTGAAAAATTGGATCTATGTCCAACGGATCACACCCACCAAGAAAAAGTATTTTGTTTCGGTTCGGTCCGTAGTCACATATGAAATAGCTGATGGGATAAATTTTGCAACACTTTTCCCTCGGGATCTCTTGCAGGAAAAGGATAATGTCCAACTTAGAGTTGTCAATTATATCCTTTATGGAAATGGCAAGTCAATTCGAGGAATTTATCACACAAGTATTCAATTAGTTCGGACTTGCTTAGTATTGAATTGGGACCAAGAAAAAAATGGTTCTATAGAAGAGGTTCATGCTTCCTTTGTTGAGGTAAGGACAAATGATCTGATTCGCGATTTCATAAGAATTGAGTTAGTCAAGTCCACTATTTCGTATACCGGAAAAAGGTATGATAGGGCAAGTTCCGTATTGATTTCCGATAATGGATTAGATCGCACCAATATCAATCCTTTTTATTCCAAGGCGAAGATTCAATCACTTACCCAACATCAAGGAACTATTGGTATTGGTACGTTGTTGAATCGAAATAATGAATGCCAATCCTTGATAATTTTGTCATCATCCAATTGTTCTCGAATTGGTCCATTCAATGGTTCGAAATATAACAATGTGACAAAAGAATCAGATCCCATAATCAAAATTAGGGATTTGCTGGGTCCCTTAGGGACTATTGTCCCTAAAATAGCGAATTTTTTTTCATCTTACTATTTAATAACTCATAATCATATCTTGTTAAAGAAATATTTGTTACTTGACAATTTTAAACAGACTTTCCAAGTACTTAAATACTGTTTAATAGATGAAAATAGGAGGATTTATAATCCCGATCCATGCGGTAACATAATTTGGAATCCATTCCATTTGAATTGGTGCTTTCTCCATCACGATTATTGTGAAGAGACATCTACAATAATTAGCCTTGGACAATTTATTTGTGAAAATGTATGTCTATTCAAATACGAATCACACGTAAAAAAATCTGGTCAAATTTTAATTGTTCATGTTGACTCCTTAGTTATAAGATCAGCTAAACCCTATTTGGCCACTCCAGGAGCAACTGTTCATAGCCATTATGGAGAAATCCTTTACGAAGGAGATACATTAGTTACATTTATATATGAAAAATCGAGATCTGGTGACATAACGCAAGGTCTTCCAAAAGTGGAACAAATCTTAGAAGTGCGTTCGATTGATTCAATATCGATGAACCTAGAAAGGAGAGTTGAAGGTTGGAACGAACGTATACAAAGAATTCTTGGAATACCCTGGGGATTCTTGATTGGAGCTGAGCTAACCATAGCCCAAAGTCGTATCTCTTTGGTTAATAAGATCCAAAAGGTTTATCGATCCCAGGGGGTACAGATCCATAATAGACATATAGAAATTATTGTACGTCAAGTAACATCAAAAGTGTTGGTTTCAGAAGATGGAATGTCTAATGTTTTTTTACCTGGAGAATTAATCGGCTTTTTGCGAGCGGAACGAGCAGGGCGTGCTTTGGACGAAGCGATCTGTTATCGGGCAATCTTATTGGGAATAACGAGGGCATCTCTAAATACTCAAAGTTTCATATCCGAAGCAAGTTTTCAAGAAACCGCTCGAGTTTTAGCAAAAGCTGCTCTACGAGGTCGTATTGATTGGTTGAAAGGCCTGAAAGAGAACGTTGTTCTGGGGGGGATTATACCTGTTGGTACCGGATTCAAAAAATTAGTACACCCTTCAAGGCAAGACAAGAACATTCATTTGGAAATAAGAGATATTTTGTTACACCATAGAGAATTATTTTGTTCTTACGTCCAAAACAATTTCCATGAGACAAATTTCCATGAGACATCAGAACAATCATTTACGCGATTTAATGATTCCTAAGAGCAGATTCTTTTCTTTCACTTTAACTATCTTTCAATTATCTGGTCCGATTATTGATTTGGTAAAAAATAAAAAATAAGTAATTAAAAGAAATTAATGGTTTGGGTCGTGTATCAACGGTCAATCCCCCGTAGAAGGTTCCATCGGAACAATTATTTATTTCAGGTTACCTCGTCTCTTTGTTAAAAAAAAAAGGAAGTCTGGGGAAAAATGACAAGAAGATATTGGAACATCAATTTGGAAGAGATGATGGAAGCAGGAGTTCATTTTGGTCATGGTACTAAGAAATGGAATTCTAGAATGGCCCCTTACATCTCTGCAAAGCGTAAAGGTATTCATATTACAAATCTCACTAGAACTGCTCGTTTTTTATCAGAAACCTGTGATTTAGTTTTTGATGCAGCAAGTAGGGGAAAAAACTTCTTAATCGTTGGTACAAAAAATAAAGCAGTGGATTCAGTAGCATCAGCTGCAATAAGGGCTCGGTGTCATTATGTTAATAAAAAATGGCTTGGTGGTATGTTAACGAATTGGTCCACTACGGAAACGAGACTTCACAAGTTCAGGGACTTAAGAGCAGAACAAAAAATGGGGAAACTCAACTGTCTCTCCAAAAGAGATGCAGCAATGTTGAAGAGAAAATTATCTACCTTGCAAACATATCTCGGTGGGATCAAATATATGACGGGGTTGCCTGATATTGTGATCATCGTTGATCAGCAAGAAGAATATACGGCTCTTCGAGAATGTGTCATTTTGGGGATTCCGACAATTTGTTTAATCGATACAAATTGTGACCCAGATCTCGCAGATATTTCGATTCCAGCAAATGATGACGCTATAGCTTCAATCCGATTGATTCTTAACAAATTAGTATCTGCAATTTGTGAGGGTCGTTCTAGCTATATAAGAAATCGTTGATTATTATTAAGAATAATAAGATTAGTTAATTATTTGGCAACTCCATAGATTTATTGGATCGGTTACTATTTTTGAATTTTTTTAAAGAGATAAAAAAATGGGGATATTGATATTATGTTATGATGTTATGTAATTTCTTGGTATCGTAAATAAAATATACGATTAATGATTCAAGTTAGTGAGTTGAGAAATAGATGGTTGAATCAAAATAATTCCTTTTTTGAAGTTCAATTTCTGTCAGAGGACAATATGAATATTATACCATGTTCCATTAAAACACTCAAAGGGTTATACGATATATCGGGTGTAGAAGTAGGCCAACATTTCTATTGGCAAATAGGAGGTTTACAAATCCATGCCCAAGTACTTATCACTTCTTGGGTCGTAATTGCTATCTTATTAGGTTCAGTCATCATAGCTGTTCGGAATCCACAAACCATTCCGACCGACGGTCAGAATTTCTTCGAATATGTCCTTGAATTTATTCGAGATTTGAGCAAAACTCAGATTGGAGAAGAATATGGTCCTTGGGTTCCCTTTATTGGAACTATGTTCTTATTTATTTTTGTTTCTAACTGGTCAGGTGCTCTTTTACCTTGGAAAATCATACAATTACCTCATGGGGAGTTAGCTGCGCCTACGAATGATATAAATACTACTGTTGCTTTAGCTTTACCCACGTCAGCGGCATATTTTTATGCGGGTCTTACCAAAAAAGGATTGGGTTATTTCGGGAAATACATTCAACCAACCCCAATACTTTTACCAATTAACATCCTAGAAGATTTCACAAAACCTTTATCTCTTAGTTTTCGACTTTTCGGGAATATATTGGCTGATGAATTAGTAGTTGTTGTTCTTGTTTCTTTAGTCCCTTCAGTAGTTCCTATACCTGTTATGCTTCTTGGATTATTTACAAGTGGTATTCAAGCTCTTATTTTTGCAACGTTAGCCGCGGCTTATATAGGTGAATCCATGGAGGGTCATCATTGACTAGTTTTCGAAATAGTCTTTTTTAAGCTTATCCCAATTCATGCATGATTCAAGATAATCCACTTGGTTGTGGAACATAATAGATACAAATACAAATACGTATGAATATACGACCTAGAGTCGTAGGAAAAAAGATAGACGATATTGCGGAATTGTAAAAAAAAAAGATGGGTTGGGGGGGTCACACTAGATGTATGTAATCTTTATAAGTCCAGCCCCTGTGTCTGTTTCGAGGAATGATTCTAGAATCTGATTCAATATAAAATGCGGGTGGTTTACGTTATGGAAGAAACAAATGTATATGTGATATTAGATATTTACTAGTTATATAGGACTATTCCTAATATATATATATATATATTATATATCCTATATATATATTATTGATTTGATTGATTTGATTGCGGTTCACTGCATTTATATAGTTCCAATATAAGTCTTTCTGTTTCGTCTGTGATTGTGGATTGAATGAAATGCAAAAAAGAGATGAACTCAAGGATAGTATCTAGAAGAAAAAAGAAAGGAAAGAAGAATTGAATGAAAGAATGGTTCGAAACAAAGAAATGCAATAACTAGAACCGTATACATATGTATTTACAAAAACTCCATTATGGGTAGAAACTCAAAATGAGATATCGAAATAGTTCTGACGATTCAGTAATATTATCATTTCAATTCGGAGTTTTTAGTTATTTCGACCCGATAGATCTTAATCAGATAGATCTTAATGATAAAATCTTAATGAAAAAAAAAAAATGATAAAAGTAAAAATGCATTGGTTGATTGTATCATTAACCATTTCTTTTTTTTTTTGGTGCGAGGAACTTACCATGAATCCACTGATTTCTGCCGCTTCCGTTATTGCTGCTGGATTGGCCGTAGGGCTTGCTTCTATTGGACCTGGAGTTGGTCAAGGTACTGCTGCAGGCCAAGCTGTAGAAGGTATTGCGAGACAACCAGAAGCAGAGGGTAAAATACGAGGTACTTTATTGCTTAGTCTAGCTTTTATGGAAGCTTTAACAATTTATGGACTGGTCGTGGCGTTAGCGCTTTTGTTTGCGAATCCTTTTGTTTAATCCTAGAAATGTAAAAAAGTACCTTACATACTATACTTTTTTTCTTATTTTTTTAACTCGCTATACTTTTTTCTTATTTTATTAACTCAGAATTGCTGTTTGCTTCTTCTAATTATATCAACGCTTTACTCCTACAATTATTTATTATTTGGTGAGACAATACCCCAGGAAAGGAAGGATTGTTTTGAGGATGAGTAATTACTGATCCGCTCGTTTTCTTCCTTCGCGTCCTTAGCTTAGTACAATACAATGGAAACCTTTTTTTTACTTTTTTTAGGAATCGTTTCAACAAACGAGATATTTCACAATTGACATGAGACCCAAGACTTAACCTAATAAGTATTTTATTGGATTGGAAACTTCAAGTAAGAAATTTAAAAATTTTCAAATGAAATTACTAGATTTAATCTACTCCCATTAAAAAAAAATGGAAATAAAATTTATATAATAAAAAGAAATCGATCAAAAAAGGGACAATGAAGTGATACAAAAAGAACTCTGTTCTTTGTTAGTCCTATCTATAAGAGGAGAGCATATGAAAAATGGAACCGATTCTTTCCTTTCCTTGGGTCACTGGCCATCCGCCGGGAGTTTCGGGTTTAATACCGATATTTTAGCAACAAATCCAATAAATCTAAGTGTAGTGCTTGGTGTATTGATTTTTTTTGGAAAGGGGGTGTGTGCGAGTTGTGTATTTCAAGAATAGGTTGGATCCATCCGACTGCACTTTATTTATGGTATTTTATTCATTTTATAGGATAAATAGGAAAAAAAGTGCACGATCTCAACGAATTATTTCTGAATAAATTAAGAAATCATATGTAAGAACCATAGCATTTCGTGACTTATTGGTAAATTTGATTCTCTATCAACCAATAATGTGAGACCATTAACATGGTTAAAGCTAAACTGTTTGAAGTCCAGGCAAAACATGGTACTCTTTCTACCGGTACTAACGTACCGAAATGGTTTAAAAATAAATAGTTGGTAATTTATCTGATATAGAACACTCATATCGATAAAATGATTTGAACCATTTATTAAAAAAATGGGCATCTTGCTCTTTTTTTCCAATGCCAATCGACGACCTACGTAAAAAAAAAATAGGAATTTTTGGATTTGAAGAAAAAAAGGAAATAAAAAAAATATAGAAATAAATTGTAAATTTTAATTTAAAATTAAATAAAGAACAAATCAAATACAAATAAAGAACAAATACAAATAAAGAACAAATACAAATAAAGAACAAATACAAATAAAGAAAAAACTTTGCTGACAATTATAGATTTTTGTCTGGTCGGAAGAGTCCTCCTAATATTCTGGTCTTATATCAGTTTCGATGTTTTTGAATATAAACAGAAAAGAGAGGGTAGGCTCATTACATTAAAAAAAAAAAGATATGGGAATGCCCATAATATAAAATAAATAATTGAGCGTGAGAGCCAAATGAATCGAAAGATTCATGTTTGGTTCGGGAAGAGATTATTGAAGTTGTGAAATTAATGGTAAGATAATCTACTTTCATTAAATGATTTATTAGATAATCGAAAACAGAGGATCTTGAGTACTATTCGAAATTCGGAAGAATTACGTAGAGGGGCCATTGAGCAGCTCGAAAGAGCCAGGACTCGCTTACGGAAAGTAGAAATAGAAGCAGATGAGTATCGAATGAATGGATACTCTGAGATAGAACGAGAAAAAGAAAATTTGATTAATGCTACTTGTGACACTTTGGAACGATTAGAAAATTACAAAAATGAAACCCTTCATTTTGAACAACAAAGAGCGATTAATCAGGTCCGACAACGAGT